ATTGAAAGAATATACACAGATATTTTTTTATCTATCATTAATATTCTCAGAATAAATACAGAACTTTTTCTTGAAAAAACAAAAAAAATTCTTGAGAAATCCATTTACAATTACAATAATGAAAAAGAACAAATTAAGGAAAAAAAGACAAATCAAATTTTGTTTATTTCGACTATAAAAAAATCAATTAGTAATAGTAAAACAAATTCACATATTTTTGATGATTTATCCTACGTATCACAAGCATATGTATTTTACAAACTATCACAAATCCAAGCTATTAATTCGTCTAAATTAAGCTGTGTTCTTCAATATCAAGGAATCCTACCTTTTCTTAACTCTGAAATAAAGGATTCTTTTGAAACGCAAGGAATGGTTCAGTCGAAATTTGTGGGTAAGAAACTTCTGAATTATGAAATGAATCAATGGAAAAACTGGTTAAGAAGACATTTTCAATATGATTTATCTCAGATGAGATGGTCTAGGTTAATACCAGAAAAATGGCGAAATGCAGTTTATAAACGTTGTAGAACTAAAAAGACAAATTTTAGCAAAGGGCGTTCATATGAAAAAGACCAATTAATTAATTTCAAAAAACAATTTAAAAAAGTAGATTCATTATCTAATCAAAAAGAGAATTTTGAAAAATATTCTAGATATGATCTTTTATCATATAAATTTATTAATTATGAAAATAAAACGGAATCCTATAGATCTCTGTTTCAAGGAAATAAGAACCAAGAAATTTCGCCTAAAGAGACTCTTTTTGATATGTTTAGAAACACCCCTATTAATAACTATCTAAGAAAGGTTGATATTTTATATATGGAAAAAAGGGCCGATGGAAAATATTTTGATTGGGAAATTTTCAATTTTTATCTTAAAAAAAAAGTTGATGTTGAGGCCTGGATCATGACGCATACCAATAGGAATCAAAATACTCAAATTGGTACTAATTATTTTAAAATAATTTTTAAAAAAAATCGTTTTTATCTTAGGATTCCAGAAATCAATCCACCAAACTCAAACTCCGACAAAAGCTTTTTTGATTGGATGGGAATGAATGAAAAACATGTAAAGCGTTCCTTATTGAATCTCGAACAGTGGTTCTTTCCAGAATTTGTGTTACTTTATAATGTATATAAAACGAAACCTTGGTTTATACCAAGCAAATTACTTCTTTTAAATTTGAATAAAAATGAAAATATTAGTGAAAATAAAAAGAAAAGCGGAAAGGAGAAAGGAAAAGAAAAGAGAAGCTTTTTGCTAACATCGAATAAAAAGGATGAAATAACATCGAATAAAAAGGATGAAATAACATCAAATAAAAAGGATAGAAATCAAGAAGAAAAAAAAACCACAAGCGGGGGAGATCTTGGATCTGTTCTCTCACAACAAAAACCTACACAACAAAAACCTATTGAAGAAAATGATGCAAACTCAGACATGAAAGAAGGGAAAAAGAAAAAAGAATACAAAAGCAAGGCGGGAGCAGAACTGGATTTCTTCCTGAAACGTTATTTGCTTTTTCAATTGAGATGGAACGATACTTTGAATCAAAGAATGATGAATAATATCAAAGCATACTGTCTCCTGCTTAGACTAATAGATCCAAAGAAAATTACTATATCCTCGATTCAAAAGAGAGAAATCCGTTTGGATATAATGCTGATTCAGAATAATTTAACTCTTCCAGAATTGCTGAAAAAGGGAGTATTGATTATAGAACCCATCCGTATGTTTGCAAAAAAAAATCGACAATTGATTATGTATCAAACCATCGGTATTTCGTTGGTTCATAAGAATAAGCACCAAACTAATCAAAAATACCAAGAGAAAAAATATGTTTCTAAGAATAATTTGGATGAAGTTATTTCACCACATCAAAAAATGACTGAAAATATCCACAAAAACCATTTTGATTTTCTTGTTCCTGAAAATATTTTATCGGTTAGACACCGTAGAAAATTGAGAATTTTATTTTCGTTCAATTCAAAGAATAGAAATGATATAGATAGAAATTTAAACGGAAAGAACCTAAAAAAGAACAGTAAAGTTTCACATCACAATAACCATCTTGATAGAGAGAAAAATGAATTAATGAAATTAAAGCTTTTTCTTTGGCCTAATTATCGATTAGAAGACTTAGCTTGTATGAATCGTTATTGGTTTGATACGAATAACGGCAGCCGTTTCAGTATGTTAAGGATACAGATGTATCCACGATTGAAAATTTGGGGATAATACACTTTTTCTATATATCCTATACCCGATTTTTTATATAATATATAGGGTATAGGAAAGAATATAATATAAAATAAAAGAGTATATCAAAGCAAATAAATACAATACATGGATCACATGTCGATGTCTTGTCTCGCATTTTATCCAATCTAAAATGAATAATGTTTCAATTACACCTGAAATAAATCAACAGAACCTTCTTCATTTTAGATCTAAACCCTTCGCTACAAAAATGGACCAACCCTTTTCTATTCCTATCTAAATCCAATTTCAAAATGAATTGATTTGAATTCAAAAAATTCTAAGTTCATAAAGAAATTCGAATTAGATTATTGTATATACCACATTCAAATTAATTGCATTATTATTACTGATCGTTAAAACCCATCCATATCTGTAAAAAGGAAAAAGGTAATTTTTTTATGGTAAAAAATTCATTCATTTCAGTTATTTCTCAAAAAGAAAACGAAGAAAACAGAGGGTCTGTTGAATTTCAAGTATTCAGTTTCACCACTAAGATAAGGAGACTTACTTCACATTTGGAATTGCACAAAAAAGACTCTTCATCTCAGAGAGGTTTGCGAAAAATTTTGGGAAAACGTCAACGCCTGCTAGCCTATTTGTCAAAAAGAAATAGAGGGCGCTATAAAGAATTAATTGGTGAGTTGAATATTCGAGAGATAAAAACTCGTTAATTTGAAGCGTGATACTATTTGAGCTTAGTCGTTTAAATTTTGATAAACTTCTTTTTACTTTCAGCAATCCATGGAAGAATGACTCTGGAAAAACTTATGATTGCACCAACTACAAGAAAAGACCTCATGATAGTTAATATGGGCCCTCACCACCCATCAATGCATGGTGTTCTTCGACTGATTGTTACTCTCGATGGTGAAGATGTTATTGACTGTGAACCAATATTGGGTTATTTACATAGAGGGATGGAGAAAATTGCGGAAAATCGAACAATTATACAATATTTGCCTTATGTAACACGTTGGGATTATTTAGCTACTATGTTCACAGAAGCAATAACCGTAAATGGTCCCGAACAGCTAGGCAATATTCAAGTGCCTAAAAGGGCTAGCTATATCAGAGCTATTATGCTGGAGTTGAGTCGTATTGCTTCCCATTTATTATGGCTTGGACCCTTTATGGCAGATATTGGGGCACAGACCCCTTTCTTCTATATTTTTCGAGAACGAGAATTGATATATGACCTATTCGAAGCTGCTACCGGTATGCGCATGATGCATAATTATTTTCGTATCGGAGGAGTCGCTGCTGATCTACCCCATGGCTGGATAGATAAATGTTTGGATTTTTGCGATTATTTTTTAACTGGAGTTGCTGAATATCAAAAGCTTATTACACGGAATCCTATTTTTTTAGAACGAGTTGAAGGCGTAGGTATTATTGGAGTAGAAGAAGCACTAAATTGGGGTTTATCGGGGCCAATGCTACGAGCTTCCGGAATCCAATGGGATCTTCGTAAAGTTGATGGTTATGAGTGTTACGACGAATTTGATTGGGAGATTCAATGGCAAAAAGAGGGGGATTCATTAGCTCGGTATTTAGTACGAATCAGTGAAATGACAGAATCCATCAAAATTATCCAACAGGCTCTGGAAGGAATTCCAGGCGGACCTTATGAGAATTTAGAACTCCGACGCTTTAATAGAATAAAAGACCCTGAATGGAATGATTTTGAATATCGATTTATTAGTAAAAAACCTTCCCCAACTTTCGAATTGTCCAAGCAAGAACTTTATGTAAGAGTTGAAGCACCAAAAGGAGAATTGGGAATTTTTCTAATAGGAGATCAGAGCGTTTTTCCTTGGAGGTGGAAAATTCGACCGCCAGGTTTTATCAATTTGCAAATTCTTCCACAGTTAGTTAAAAGAATGAAATTGGCTGATATTATGACGATACTAGGTAGCATAGATATCATTATGGGAGAAGTTGATCGTTGAAATGATAATTGATCCAAAAGAAATACAAGCTATCAATTCTTTTTCCAGATTGGAATCCTTAAAAGAAGGCTATGGGGTCGTATGGATGCTTGTCCCTATCTTCACTCTTGTAGTAGGGATCACACTAGGTGTACTAGTAATTGTTTGGTTAGAAAGAGAAATATCTGCGGGGATACAACAACGTATTGGACCCGAATATGCTGGGCCTTTGGGAATTCTTCAAGCTTTAGCAGATGGTACAAAACTACTTTTCAAAGAGAATCTTCTTCCATCTAGAGGAGATACTCGTTTATTCAGTATCGGACCATCCATAGCAGTCATATCCATTTTACTAAGTTATTCAGTAATTCCTTTTAGTTATCGCTTTATTCTAGCCGATCTTAGTATCGGTGTTTTTTTATGGATCGCCGTTTCAAGTCTTGCTCCCATTGGACTTCTTATGTCGGGATATGGATCAAATAATAAATATTCCTTTTTGGGTGGATTAAGGGCTGCTGCTCAATCAATTAGTTATGAAATACCATTAACTCTGTGTGTATTATCAATATCTCTACGTGTGATTCGGTGAGGCATAAAATTTCCCCTATTTCTTTTCTTTCTTGCTAGAAAGAAAAATAAGTTGAATATCCATTTTTTTATTCATCATTGGGGTTGATAAATTAAACCAGATAGTTATATGAGTGAAATAAAACGGCTTAACAATTTGCTGTTTAAGGCTTCAATCTCATTTCCTATGTACAAGAATTAAGTGAAAGTAAACATAAGCAGCTAAGGCTGTTTACC